TTCATTTCATTTTTGTGAAGATGGCGCTCCCATTTTTTTGCAATAGTTATTCTTTATTTATACTAAATAAAATCAATTTTATACCAGATTAAATCAATGAATTAGAATGAATCAATCGATCCATTTTTTTTTAAACTATGTTTAATGGATACTTTTCTTTTAGATCATGATTCTATTTATAAATCATGGTTATATTTCGTTTTTTAGACGATGATTCCATGTTCATAAAACTTCTAAAATTCTTTTCCAGTTTTAGATTTTTCAATAATAACTCCTTACCCCCATGGATCTATTCCAAATTAATGAATCATCACAGGAATTTTTATATTTGATTGTTATAGTGTATACCCACTATGTAATGCACACAACACAAAACAGACGGTTCATCATAGAATGATCATTCGAGTCTTTTTACTCTTTGGAGCATATCAATTAAAATTTCTCTAATTATCCTAATCTGTAAGATAAATTCTTTGATTCTTTAACTTTGATAAAATCGGAATAGTTCCTTTCATTCTTATACTACTACATTTGGATTAAATTAAATCTAATTTTTTTTATTGATTCCTTTCAAAAATAATAATAATAATTTGAATAGAAGGTCATATCCTTTTTTTTTAATGATTCTTTTTGATTCTTTTTTTTATGTTATTTCGTACTGTATAATTCCTTTGCTTGTGGGATCATTTTCTCATAAGAGGTAAGTAAAAGAAATTATAGAATGGATTGCTACCTATGCCCAGATCTCGGATAAATGGAAATTTTATTGATAAGACCTTTTCAATTGTAGCCAATATCTTATTACGAATAATTCCGACAACTTCAGGAGAAAAAGAGGCATTCACCTATTACAGAGATGGTGCGATTTGATGTTTTTTTTTTTATTTACCGTTTTCAGTCTTCGGAGAAAGATACATTATTCGGGAGAGAAAGAAAAAAAATGATTGAAATAAATCTACGCTTATCGTGAAGGTGAAGTTTGTAAATAAAACAATTCCTTCTGTCGTGTATCCCCGATTAATGCAGCCTCAGATGCTTCAATTGTAGATTCTAGTATTGAGCGAAAGGTTACACCTATGGTATGGGTTAGGTCAATCTTACTCCACTAGTACCAATAGGCAGCATAGGGGAAGAAGCACTACGCCCAGGAATCAACAATATGAAAACTTTGTTATCAAATTTTACCTTTTCTTTATCGGAATCGGGACTAACAAGAATGGTTGGTACAACAAACATCCATCTCGTTCGTATTTTGGATAACCGTATAACCATCGAAGACTGTTGAAGTGACTAATTCCTGGAAATTTAGGGGTGTTAAGAACAAAGAAATTGTTAGAGTTATCATTTTTATTTTTATCTAGTACCAAGATACTTGATATTAAGAAAAGATCTTTTACAGGAAGGTTGGCTAGAGATTTCTTGTAAAAACACTAGCCCCGTTCGGTTCATAATGAAATAATTTCAATCTTTTTGATTTCATGTATTATTCTCATTATGCACATAAAAAATAAAAAAGGAGGAGCCGTATGAGATGAAAATCTCACGTACGGTTCTGGAACGGAGATTCTTTGAATCGAATGACGACCGTAACGGATGTCGGCTCAATCCGAAGGAAATTATGCGGAAGCTTTACAGAATTATTATGAAGCTATGCGACTAGAAATTGATCCCTATGATAGAAGTTATATACTCTATAACATAGGCCTTATACACACAAGGAATGGAGAACATACGAAAGCTTTGGAATATTATTTTAGGGCATTAGAACGAAACCCTTTCTTACCACAAGCTTTAAATAATATGGCCGTGATCTGTCATTACGTGCGACTATCTCCACTATAGAAAGAAAAAAAAGGAAAGAAAGAACAAATCCGCTAATACTAATAACTAATAACTAATAAATACTAGAAAATAGGCTTTCTACATATCATATTTATCGTGTCCAAAACAACGATTTTTATCAGCTGTAGCAAATAAAAAGTAAAAAGAAAGAAACTTCATAGAAGTCGAAATATGAAGAAATAAATATGCCTAGATCCTTTAATCGATGGATAAATAAAGGATCTAAATTGATAGAATAAGCATCGTAAAGATCAATTAGTGAGGTTTTGGGCCGATACAATAAGAACTGCTTACTTATGTCACGATATGAGATAAAAGTTAGGAATCAACTTATGTAATAGAGTCGATCCCCTAAGTTATTGAGCAGCGGTGTAGAATCAGATCCCAAAGATAGTAAGTCTTTTCTTTCTTATGAAAGGAAGTCTTTTTCAAAGATTCTATAGAAATTTATATATGAAATATGAAATCGAGATAGTTACCTTTCAGAAAATTATAATGATAGCGGAAATGCCTATGCTTTATTCTTCTGAAGGTGGGAGAAAAGATAAAACTAAAACTGATTAAATTATTAATCAAAATGAAAGTTTGAAACTTATGTAATTAACCTCTTTTGGTTAACTCGAGAAAAAAATGAGATAGATCCATGAGAAATCTCATT